AGAACTAGAGAAGAGCACGATATGTCTGATAATGGAGGAGCATGGGACAAAAAATAAATCCACTGGGTTTCAGACTTGGTACAACCCAAAGTCATTATTCCCTTTGGTTTGCACAACCAAAAAAGTATTCAGAAAATTTACAAGAAGATGCAAAAATAAGAGATTATATCAAAAATTATATACAAAAACAGATGAAAATCGACTCCGTCGTCGAAGGAATTACACGTATAGAGATTCAAAAACAAATCGATGTAATCAAAATTAAAATCTATACAGCATCCCCAAAATTATTTAATGAAAAGCGACCGCAAGAAATCAAAGAATTACAGAGAAATTTACAAAAAGAATTTTTTTGGGTGAACCGAAAATTTAACCTTGCTATCATAAGAATTGCAAAGCCTTATAGAAATCCTACTATTCTTGCAGAATTTATCGTCTTCCAATTAAATAAGAGAGTTTCATTTCGAAACGCAATGAAAAAAGCAATTGAATTAACTGAACAAGCAAATACAAAAGGAATTCGAGTACAAATTGCAGGACGTATTGACGGAAAAGACATTGCGCGGGTTGAATGGATCCGAGAAGGTAGAGTTCCCCTACAAACCATTCAAGCGAAAATCGATTATTGTTCCTATCCAGTTCGAACTATTTCTGGGATATTAGGCATTAAAATTTGGATATTTATTGATGGAGAATAAGAAACTTTGACTGGACCTTTCCTTCTAGTTGCTAATACTAAAAAACGAGAAAGCCATTTCTGCTTTTTCTGTTCAATCCAAAACCAAAAAATTTTTTGAATTCGTAATTCTTCGTACTTCTATCGGGTTTAATAAAAATTCAATTGAATGCTTGATAGAATTGCTATGCTTAGTGTGTGACTCGTTGGTTTTTTCGGGTTAGTAAAAAAAGCCGCTGATAGTCGAAACTAATAACTCTAGAAAAATACCCAATTCATCACTTCGCATTATCTGGATCCAAAGAACCGGTCAAGATATGACAGATCAGTCATATCCTTGTAGCAACTGAAACCTTTTTGCCTAAATAAAAATAAAAAAAATAAGATTCTAAGTTGTGAATCAAAATAGAGAAAAGAAAATAAGGGTGTGGATAAATGGAAGGATGAGAGAAAGAAAGAAAACGACGATTGATGCTATCTAATTCCAATATGGAATATGTAAGGTCTATGAGCCGTCTCAAAAAAAGGGCAATGTAAGAAAGCATTAATACAGATTCATCCATACTAAAATGAATCCGCCCAAAGAACAAAAAAATCAAGAGCTTCGAGTCAATAAAGACTGAGAAGATTGACTCACGCACAACTTTCATTGAGCTCCATTGCAGAATTCAGACCTAAACATTAAGTAAGAAGCGATGAGAACGACGGAACCTGTGGATCTCAAAAATTCGATTAAACACGAATTCTAATGATTCATTGATCTGGATGGCGGAACGAACCCGAGACCAATTCATCTATTCGAAAAAGTTAGAAATTATGGCCACAATCGAAATTGAATTGAAAGAGTCAACATTCGCCCGCGAAACCTTTCTTTTCTTGGATTACTAAATTTGGATCAATTAAAGATGCTAAGGCGGTTAAATTCAAGGAGAAAACAAAAGAAAGATTCGTTTTAAGATTCTTAAAACCAATAAAATTATATATATATCTATATTTCATAGAAATAGTTCGTTTAGGTCTTTCACTATACGATAGAAAGAAGATACAAATTACTCCCAGATTTGAGATCGATTCGCTGAACTCCATACTTCGATATATTACTTATACTTATGAAATCGATGAATATCGTATGAACTACAAGTCTATCTTAATTCAAATTCTATTCTATCTAAATTTCCTTAAAATTCCCTATTTTTGAATCTTTTTATTCGCGAGGAGCCGGATGAGAAGAAACTCTCACGTCCGATTCTGGAGTAGAGATGGAATTTAAACCCAACCATCAACTATAACCCCAAAAGAACCAGATTCCGTAAACAACATAGAGGAAGAATGAAGGGAATTTCTTATCGAGGTAATTATATTTGTTTTGGTAAATATGCTCTTCAGGCACTTGAACCTGCTTGGATCACGTCTAGACAAATAGAAGCAGGTCGACGGGCAATGACACGAAATGCACGCCGCGGTGGAAAGATATGGGTCTGTATATTTCCAGACAAACCGGTTACAGTCAGAGCCGCAGAAACACGTATGGGTTCGGGTAAAGGATCGCCTGAATATTGGGTAGCTGTTGTTAAACCAGGTCGAATACTTTATGAAATAGGTGGCGTAACAGAAAATATAGCTAGAAGGGCTATTTCAATAGCAGCGTCCAAAATGCCTATACGAACTCAATTCATTCTTTCGGGATAAAATTTGGAAATGTAAAAGAAAAAGGCACAAGCAAAAAAAAATCGCTTTTGGGGATACAAATCGAAGGTGCAGGTTTGGTTTTTTGGACAAAGAATATTTCTTTTTTTCTTCGCCCGTTACTTTGCCTAAAAAAAATAATCAAACAAATGATATGATTCAACCTCAGACCTATTTGAATGTAGCGGATAACAGCGGGGCTTGCAAATTGATGTGTATTCGAATCATAGGAGCTAGCAATCGTCGATATGCTCATATTGGTGACGTTATTGTTGCTGTAATCAAAGAAGCAGTTCCGCAAATGTCGTTAGAAAGATCAGAAGTGGTCAGAGCTGTAATTGTACGTACTTGTAAAGAACTCAAATGCGACGACGGTATGATAATACGATATGATGATAATGCCGCAGTTGTCATTGATAAAGAAGGCAATCCAAAAGGCACTCGAGTTTTTGGTGCGATTTCAGAGGAATTGAGACAGTTCAATTTTACCAAAATAATTTCATTAGCTCCCGAAGTATTATAAAACGAGACCCTAATCTCGTTCCATGATAATATAATTCCAGAAAGAATATAGTTATGTTTAGGGTAGTTATTTGAAAGAAATCAATTACGACTCAGTTAGTAAATTGTGTCTCACGCATATCCCTTGAAAAATGCATACTCATAACCAAAGAAAAAACAAGAAAAACATGTTGATTATATCAAAATTGGGAGGGACCAATACTTTAATTCATTATGGCTAAGGATACTATTGCTGACATACTAACCTCGATACGAAATGCTGAGATGAATACAAAAAGAGTGGTTCGAATAGCATTTACGAATCTTAGCGAAAGTCTTGTTCAAATACTTTTACGCGAGGGTTTTATCGAAAACGTGAGAAAACATCGAGAAAACAACAAATCTTTTTTGGTTTTAACCCTACGCTATAGAAGGAATCGGGACGGGCCTTATAGAAATCGAAAAGTTTTAAATTTAAAACGCATCAGTCGACCCGGTCTACGAATCTATTTTAACTATCAACGAATTCCTAGAATTTTAGGCGGGATGGGGATTGTAATTCTTTCTACTTCTCGAGGTCTAATGACAGACCGAGAGGCTCGATTAGAAAGAATAGGTGGAGAATGTTTGTGTTATATATGGTAATCCTTCTAATATCCAAATGAAATTCGCAACTTTCTATTTGTGACAAAGAAAGGGGACAGGTTGTCTAATATCGTATCTCATCTACGGCCTCATCTTTGGGGTTCATTTAGATAATAATGATCTAATTCTCGGTTATATTTCGGGAAAGCTACCGCTTAGGTTTATTATAATACAACGAGTCTTCAATTAGTCGAAAAGAATGAAAAATTTCGGTATTTTTTTTTTCACCTTCAACATTTTCAACATTCATTCAATATGATTCGAAATACAAAATTTCAAGAAACTTATTTTCTTCCAAGACGTAGATTCAGAATTAAGGTGAAAAGTCGGCAAATATGAAAATAAGAGCCTCTGCTCGTAAAATTTGTGAAAAATGTCGATTAATACGCCGTCAGGGCCGAATTCGAGTAATTTGTTCCAACCCAAGGCATAAACAAAGACAAGGATAATCAACCTCGGGAAAGGCCCGATATTCAAAAATGGATAGATCCATAGATCTTTGACGCATATTTATGAGATGCTAAAATATGGCAAAAGCGAGACTGAAATTGGTTTCACGTAGGACCCGACGTCGACGTAAGATTATGCGTAGAATACCAAAAGGGGTTATTCATGTTCAAGCAGGTTTTAATAATACCATTGTGACTGTTACAGATGTACGAGGTCAAGTGGTTTCTTCGTCCTCTGCCGGTAATTGTGGGTTCCGGAGTACACGAAAAGCGTCCCCATTTGCTGCTGAAACCATAGCAGTAACCGCTCTTAGTACAGTAGTGATGCAACGCGCAGAAGTCTTGGTAAAAGGTGCTGGTCTCGGGAGAGACGCAGCATTACGAGCTATTAGCAAAAGTGGTATACGATTAACTTTTGTACGGGATGTAACTCCTTTGCCCCATAATGGCTGTAGACCTCCGAAAAAAAGACGTGTGTAAAAATCAAAATTGAAGAAATTTCAACAGCAAGAAAAACAAGAGAAATAAATAATTCAATGATCTGATCAAATAATATTATTATGATTCGAGAGCAAGTCAAAATAGATACTCGGAAACTCCAGTGGAAGTGTGTTGAATCAAGAGAAGACAGTAAACGTCTTTCTTATGGACGATTTATTCTATCTCCGCTTCTGAAAGGTCAAGCTGACACAATAGGCATTGCGATGCGACGAGTTTTGCTTGGAGAAATAGAAGGAACATGTATCACACGCGCAAAATTTGCGAAAATACCGCATGAATATTCTACCATAGGGGGTATTCAAGAATCAGTCCATGAAATTTTAATGAATTTGAAAGAAATTGTATTGAGAAGTAATCTATATGGAACGTGTGAAGCAGCCATTTGTGCCAGGGGCCCCGGATATATAACCGCCAAAGATATCATCGCACCACCTTATGTAGAAATCATTGATAATACACAGCAGATAGCTAGCTTGACGGAACCAATTAAGTTGTGTATTCGATTACAAATCGAGAGGAATCGTGGATATCTTATAAAAACA